TTTTCTACGGAGGAAGGGAATAATAATTTAGTCCTATTGAATAACTAGGAACAAGAAGGTTTAAGATTTAATCAGAAATATCGACAGATTTTTCGGAGTCAAAAGAAATATGAAAGAAAAAAATGAAAGAAAAAGGTGGATACACTGTTCTAATTTCATATATATCGAATTTTACTATCAGAATAGTGGATATAGTCATAATTCAATGGGTTAGGTCCACTTACTTTTTCTTTTGTTGATTTCGAATCGAATTTTTACAATTGTTTTGTTGAAATAATGGAAAACGGTCCAATTTGGAGATTTAAGGATTATTCATTATAATACGTAAATATTAGTCATTATAATAAACAAATGTTTAACTTTATAGCTTATAGTAATTCTAGTTATAGTCTAAATCATTCGAATCTTAACTTATTCGAATTTTTTCGAATTTTTCTGATTTCATTTTAGAATTAATTATAGAGTTTATGACTTTTTTTATTAGAAATTTCGATTATCAACACTATCTCTATTCTCCCTCAAACTCAAATAGGAATACTGCCGCTGGAGTTTTATGAAAAAGGACCAAAGCCCCTTATCGGATTTGAACCGATGACTTACGCCTTACCATGGCGTTACTCTACCACTGAGTTAAAAGGGCCCATTTGATTCAATTCCTGAATAAGTCATTAAAGGGGATAAGATCTATCTATGGACATAGATTATAAATCAAATCTATGGAAAGTAAACATATAAATGAGTATAGGGAGTAGACCCATAGTAACTCATTCATAAACGAGAATTTTTTTTACCTATATTCACTAGTTTAGCCTATTAGGTAAAAAAATGGCTTATTGATATTGAATTTGATAAATATCAATGGTTTGAATTATTTCAAAGCCAAACCTAATGGAATTGCTCGTCATCATAATAAAATGAATTTGATTACTACATGTACCTCCTACCAAAAACCACTGATGAAGGGATTCTATTTGTCCTCTGAACCAAATTCTTAGAAAGAAATTTTTGATAACTTGTTGACGCCTACCCTTTATCAGATTTCCATATTTATTATTTCTTAATTTCCTGGTTTAGTGTGAAATAGAGATATCTATCTTACTAATGAGTGGGAATCAATGAATGAAAGCGAAAGAACTGGGATTTAGACCTTTTTTCTGGCTTTCTGGCAGATCAATGATTCCTGGAAACGATTTCGTATTCTTTTTATTTTTTCTATTGTTGTTTTCTATTTTCATTTCTTTCATTTCTATTTTATTAAAAAGTTATATTTTAATTAGTTATAGTCTATTTTTTTTTTTTAAAGATTAATAAAAAGAATAGATTCTTTATGTAGTTAAAATGGATAATGTCGATTAGAATGAATGATTCATGAATATATAAATGACGAATCAAAAAATTATATGAAATCGTGAAAGACGGAAAGATCTTTCGAATCTATTCATATCATTTCGTTATATTGACATTTTCAAAAAACTATTCATACTATCGTCATAGTATGCTGATGGTTGGGCAAATGTGCCCCCATCGTCTAGTGGTTTAGGACATCTCTCTTTCAAGGAGGCAGCGGGGATTCGACTTCCCCTGGGGGTAGGGTAGGGTATTGCGAAAGGAAATAGTTATGGATTATTATCATTAAGAAGTCTGTAATTGATTCTTCCTGGGTCGATGCCCGAGAGGTTAATGGGGACGGACTGTAAATTCGTTGGCAAATATGTCTACGCTGGTTCAAATCCAGCTCGGCCCAGTAATTCACTGATCCGGCATGAAATCATATAACCCCTTTGTTCTCTCGAACTGCCTCATATGGAAAAAAGTAAAAATTTCGGATATATCTCTACTTGTTATTTATTTTTATTTATTCGATTTTCTCTATTTTTTCCCACAAATTCTGATCTTTCTAATGATCTAGATTCATATTTTTTTATTTGAAAGATTGGTTATCAATCGATTTTTATTTTTGAAATAAGGAAAAATGACTAGTAATCCGTGTCGTTAGCGCTAAAGTGTATATCTATGTGGATATGAATATACTACACCCCGCCTCTGTCATAAGGCGGCGATTCCGATCGAAAATCAAAATAAAAAGGGTTTGAATGAAATCAAAAGAATATGTATGCTGTACACTTTATTTAATTTACAGGGGATTGTAGTTCAATTGGTCAGAGCACCGCCCTGTCAAGGCGGAAGCTGCGGGTTCGAGCCCCGTCAGTCCCGACGAATCAAAATCCATTAATCCAAAATCCAATAAAATAAAAAAAAAAAAAAATAGATCAATTCATCTTTCCCCTTTCTGTGAAAAGGGGACAAATCACAAAATTTCATTCCCAAAAAATGATCTTTCTTATTTCTTTTTGTTTCTTTGCAAATACAATAAAATATGGGAATTTTCATTTCTTCAAGTAGTACCGATTGATAGAGACATATGTGGATTAGTCCAATTATTGGTAGCCTTATATTCGGTATTCCAAGAGATATCTAGGAGTTTGGCTTTTTCGATTCCTTCCTATCCAATCAAATCGAGTACCATATCTTTCTAGGTTGTACATACACAAATGGAATTTTTATGATACAAAATGAAATTGTATTGCCTTGATAGGATCTCTTTTTATCTTATATGAAATATCTTATATGAAAAGGATCCTCTTTTTTTGCTACAATTTTCTGCAACCTCAGTGTGCAATTTGAAACAGTCTATCTCATTCAAATTGCACACTGAGGTTTTGATATATTGTATGTATATGCATTCCATTACTAATCTACGGATAGGGATATTAAATATAAGAAATAAATAAAAAAGAAATAAGGATAAAATAAAGATACCGCCTCTATTTTAAATTATAGAGGGAATGAATAATCTTTTTTAAGGGTTTTCGCCGAAGAAAAAACAAACTCTAAAAAATTGATAGAATATTTTATTTTTTTCTATACTGGGACTTGTCTTTATCACACTTTTTTGTTTTCCAATAAGTTAGATCATTAATACCCTTTCTATATTCTATTGTTTATTGGGGTTTGTTTATAACCAATCTAAGCGAAAAGGCAGTTAGATGATACTTCGTCAGATGATTGTAGAAGGAAGGTGATAGTTTTATAGAAAATAAAGAAAGGAATAATAAATAAGAAAAGAATAAAACAATACAATAAAGTAAAGAAATTATCAATTGGATCAGGAATCCGTTTTTGGATTCGGTATGGATAAATGATCTTTCTATGTTATACTATTCAATTCTCGACGATGAATCAATTTGATACCTCAGATATTGTTATTCATGATATTGATCCGATTCGATATCATCGAGATAGAACTCATCCCATTGAATTTAGAGTCGAAAGATTTATCATCTCTATGGGATTAAATCCCGAGTTATTCGAAGTAAAGAAAAACAAAAACGATGAGATTATGGAAGTAAATATTCTCGCATTTATTGCTACTGCACTGTTCATTCTAGTCCCTACTGCCTTTTTACTGATAATATACGTAAAAACAGTTAGTCAAAGTGATTAATTTGAATAAAACTCTACTTCTTAGTTCTTCTCAATATCAATGATTGAAGAAATCAAATGAAAAGTATTTCAATTTCGCGTCTTAGATGAAATCAGCGGACTAGAATCAGCAGTATTTTTTGAGATCCAATAGTATGTTAGAAAGAAATATATATATTTCTTTCTAACATTTTGGTATTTTATTCTAATGTATAAACTGTATAAAGATATAACCTTAATCTAGATTAATACAGAATATTATCTTTCTATTCATATATCTAGATATTAATCTATCTAGACATGAGTTTATCGGTATGAAATGTACACAAGAGCACAATTCTATTTATTTTCTTCATCTATTTGATTTGTGTTGATTTCAAATAATCTGAAAAATAATCTGAAATAGTCGAAAAGCATCTCTTACGATTAGAATTCCTAAATTTATTTTTTTTTCAATATGAATCCCGCCATCTACCGAACGAATAAAATCAATGAAAAGAAAAAAAAGAGTCTGGGCATATATTAAAATAAAAAAAAAAATCTTTTTTTAGCATCCAAAGAAGTAATTAATTGAGGAGTTGACAGATCATCCGAGGAAAGGAGCTCTAGAAAAGCTTTTTAAGATTTCAACGAAAAGGATTAGTAAACCCCACCCATTTTTTAGCCTTGAATCATGATATAAAATGAGTCAAGTGAATAAGTCCAATTTCTAAAATAATAAAACAAATACTAAATACTAAAGTAATCACTAAATACATGTGACTTGTGCAAGACAATATCTTAGTATGCATATTATCTCGTTGTAGAACCTCAATATCTATCTTATTTCACATCGAAAATCCACTTAAATTTTTAATATTTTCTTTAAATATTTTATTTATATTTATTTAAATTGAATTTTTTTTTATTTATTTAATATTAATAAAAGTTTCTTTTTCTCTTTGAACAGGAAAAAGGCAAACAAATAAAAATGAAGGGAGGTTTTCGTTCTTCTCCATTGTCCATATATAACTCTGGCACGAGGGGGTTTATCAAAATAGAGAATTTAGGAAGAAGTGGGTTGGAATCAATTTCCTATCATTTGTAGGCCTTTTACTTTTTACTTTCAAAATATGAGCACGTAAATCATTGAAATATTTGTTTGATGATGATTGAAAAGGTATTATTCATCTATTATTCATAGAATACATTACTACACCCAAATCCAATATAATTTGTCAATGAAGATGTTTTTAATTCAATTTCTAAATTTAAATTCTTAGAAATTGAATTAAATAAGTGAATTCACTTTAATTTTAAATTAAATTTAATTTTAAATTTAATTTAATTTTAATATAGTTAAATTAACAAAAAGTCTTTGCAGAGCGATGTATAAAAAAAAATTGATACAGTTTGATTTCTCAAATTCAATTAGTAGTATCCCTAGAGTCCACTTCTTCCCCATACTACGAGTGAAAGGGAAAATGTAAAGACTACCATTAAAGCAGCCCAAGCGAGACTTACTATATCCATGTGTATTATGTCCCCTATCTCTATGAATATGAAGTTTTTTCATTAGTGTTCAGTAATAATAGTAGAATCGCTGGCGCAGAGTCAAAAAAAATATTCTGCTCAATACCATCGATGAAACAATCCAAAAAACCAATTAATTAGAAATTATATAAGAACTTATTTGAATTCAAATAAGTTCTTATATAATTTCTAATTACTAGTAGAATCGGGAAAGAGTAAACACAAACAAAAAACAGGTATAGGCAGCGACACCCTGAAAGTATCAAGAAAATCTTACTAAGATGGAAGAATAAGACCCTTTTTCTTTCTCTTCATTAAGTCAAAAACAAAAAAGTAGAAAAATATAGAATCAAGATAGATGACTATCTATTACATACTATTTTTCCATTTGTCGAATCCTACACTATTTCCGTAAAACAATCGGAAAACAGCCCCTTCCATTCTTGACTAGACCTTACCTAAAAGAAAGAATTTTTTTTACTTTAAATATATATCTAAATATCTAAATTTAAATAAAATATATATCTAAAAGAAAATATATATATATGTAAAAAATGGATACGTATAAGGAAAAGTCAATTATCCATTCAATCACTATTAGATTGATTGAATTCCCCCTACTCGGAAATTTTCATGAGTTGTATACAAACTATCTTCTGTCCTTTCCCCAACTACTAATTCGTCGATTCCTTGCTCGCCGTCCCTCTCTTGGGGAAAAATTAGACAAGTTATATTAGCAAAACGGAATAAGGTATTTCACCTCTTTTGTTGATCAGGCGACACCCGGATTTGAACTGGGGAAAAGGGATTTGCAGTCCCCCGCCTTACCACTCGGCCATGCCGCCAAGGCGATACAAAATAGACGAAAAAATTTCCCTTTTTGTGGTTGGGGTTGGATATATCTCTTCGATTCATTTTTTATAGTATCTTAAAACGAACACTATCAAAATTTTTTCACCTTTCTAGTGAAAGGAAATGTGTATTTTTAGTCACCAAAAGCCAAAATTCAGGACAAATTAGAACCATTAACTATTGACTGTGAATTTACGAACTTGGATTTGAATCTAAAATTGGATTTACCTAATCATATAAGAAGAGCAAAATTAATACGGAATTAATCAGTATTGATTTTTTTTTCAATAAAAAAAATCCTTCTCAATTTCAATTATAACAACAATTATAAGTATATGTAAACCCCAGAACATAAATTTTTGCACAGACATCTAATCGGATATCTTATTTGTCTATGATTCCTACAGGAAATTGGGAAATTTTCGATTCAATGAAAAATGGAATCGAAAATAGAAATTGTCATAGAGCATGACATGTCTTGTCCAGAATAGAACTGCAATAAAAGAAGAGACGTGTATAGGTAGCTATAGTTATACCCGCGTATGTTTCATTTCTTATGTTATGCAGTTAAATTATATTATACAAACTCTATTTAAAAATAAATCTCTTCTATGCAATTAAAATTTTTTTTTACTGGTATACAATTGTATTAGAATATCATAATAATGGTAGAAATGGAATAGAAATTGAATCACTTTTTGTTATTCTATACAAAACCCCATAAGTCTAAGTTAAGTTCAATTTATCAATTCCTTTCCAGTTGTATCTGTTGTAAATTCCAATTTGAGTATCAAATTATCCTTTTTTATCTGTTCATACATTCCATATCCATATATGGAGTTAGATAAGATTTTATGTGATTCTGTAAACAAAATAAGAATACCATTATTATTTATTGTATTGGATCGTTCTTCACTTCATCCAATTATATGAATCGATCTAGCAATAATGTAATGGGATTTTTTTTTTCAATAAATTAAATGGGAAATTAAAAATGCTTGGGAATGGAAATGAGGGAATGGCTACAATACCTGGATTTAATCAGATCCAATTTGAAGGATTTTGCAGATTCGTTGACCAGGGCTTAACAGAAGAGCTTTATAAGTTTCCAAAAATTGAAGATAGAGATCAAGAAATTGAATTTCAATTATTCGTGGAAACATATCAATTAGTAGAACCTTTGAGAAAAGAAAGAGATGCTGTATATGAATCACTCACATATTCTTCTGAATTATATGTATCCGCAGCATTAATTTGGAAAACCAGTAGGGATATGCAAGAACAAACAATTTTTATTGGAAACATTCCTCTAATGAATTCCCTGGGAACTTTTATAGTAAATGGAATATACAGAATTGTGATCAACCAAATATTGCAAAGCCCGGGTATCTATTACCGATCCAAATTGGATCATAACGGAATTTCGGTCTATACCGGCACCATAATATCAGATTGGGGGGGAAGAGTAGAATTAGAGATTGATAGAAAAGCAAGGATATGGGCTCGTGTTAGTAGAAAACAAAAAATATCTATTCTAGTTCTATCATCAGCTATGGGTTCGAATCTAAGAGAAATTCTAGAAAATGTGTGCTACCCTGAGATTTTCTTGTCTTTCCTGAATGATAAGGAGAAAAAAAAAATTTGGTCAAAGGA